ATTCGTTCAGGACAGCACATGTCGTGTTAAATTTGTATTTTCTATTCAATCTATTTAATGAAAAATTGTAAAAAAAAAATTGAAGCACGAAAATTTCCTGAAAATTCCCTATAGGCGTTATATACGGATAAGATACACGATTAGATAATATCTGTGTAACAATTTATGTTCTAGGGTTTACATATACTGATAATTGCTGTTATAATTGAAATGGAAAAGTATTTTGTTTCTTGAAAAATAAATACTGATTAGTTATGTCTCAATTTGGATTTTCTTATCTCATTAGGAAAAAACCATTTTATTTGAAATTCAAATTCAAGAATCGTTCATGAATTAATAGTTAACGGTTCCGATTTGTCCTGAATTTTTTCTTTTTTGACTGAAAGTGCACGTTTGTTTTTTCAATAGAATTTGTTTTTTCAATAGAAAAAGGGGGGAAGGATCTCTTTTAAGAATGGGATTAGGGAAAACAGAATTTAAGATACAAACAAATAAAAAAAAATAAGTTTAGAACCCCCCTTTTTTTGGTTTTGGGGAGGTATTCTCATATATTTATTTTGTATAGTTTTGGCGGCATGGCCGAGCGGTAAGGCGGGGGACTGCAAATCCTTTTTCCCCAGTTCAAATCCGGGTGTCGCCTGATCGACAAAATAGTTTATTCCGTTTTGTTGATATAAAACTTGACAATTTTTTTCCAGTAGAAGCAAGCGGGGGAAAAGGACTCTTGAGACTTGCTTGATTCTAAATTCTAAGCATCTGGAGGTTTTATTCTTTAAAATGCTATAAATCCTTGCGTCTCGGATTCAAGGAAAGATTCTATTAGTGAAAAGGAATCGGTAAATCTTGATATGATAGTCCTTCCACTCCACTACTAATGTAGTGTCCGTCTACTGACTGGGTCTTGAATTAGATTGGATAGGGATAGATCGGACAGGGAATCTAATGCCATTTTTAGTTGGGTAAGGGGTGGAATAAACTTTGTATACAGACAGACTCATGAAAGTATATGAGCGCTCCGACATTTATTCAATATTAGTTAGATTGAATAGCTAATTGGCTTTCTTTTTATTATTTTATTATCATTTTTCTTTTTTCTATTTTTATTTATATTATTTTATTTATTTTAATTTATATTATTTTAATATAATTATATTATTTTATTTTAATATTATTTTAATTATTTTAATTTTAATATAATATTATTTTAATAATTTTAATATATTTTTAATATAATTTTAATATAATTTTAATATAATAATATTTTAATAATATATAATATTTTAATAATATATAATATTTTAATAATAATATATAATATTTTAATAATATATAATATCAATATAATATCAATTTTTATTTATAATTTATTTAATTTAGAATTTATATAAATTATAAATATTTATTAATTTATATAAATATTTATTAATTTATATAAATATTTATTAATTTTTTTTATTAATTTTGAATTTAATATTCATTTTTGTATTTATGTTATGTATTTAATATAAATTTTATAAAAATAAAAAAAAAATGAAAGTTAAAGTAAAAAAAATTATTTCTTTTCGGTAACCCCTAGTCAAAGAATTTAATAGGCTAGGCTGTCTTCCGATTGTTTTACAGAGACAATCGGGAGACGGTAAGATCAAATGGAAATAAGAGTATGCGAAGTGATCTATCTTGATTCTATATTTTTTTTACTTAATGAAATGGAGGGCAACAAAATAAAGCATAGGTCTTATTATTCCTACCTGTTAGTAACATTCATTCCCTTAATACTTCCAAGGGTGTCTCTGGATATTTTGTTTGTGCTTAATGTTTTCCGATTATACTAGAAATCATATAAGAACTTGTTAGATGTTCTAATTGGATTTATTGGATTCTTTCGTCAATGGTGTTAGGCCATAATCCCTTTTTTTTGACTCTGTGCCAGCGATTCCACTATTATTAGTGAAAAATAACAATAATGAAATAATTCCTTCATATTGATAGAGATAGGAGACATAATTTACATGGATATAGTAAGTCTCGCTTGGGCTGCTTTAATGGTAGTCTTTACATTTTCCCTTTCACTCGTAGTATGGGGAAGAAGTGGACTCTAAAGGTACTACTAATTGAGTTGAGGGAAAAAACTCAAATCAAACTGTATCAATTGTTTTATAGACGGGTTCTGAAATTTTTTTTTTTTTAATTTTCATTAATTCAATTTCGAAATTGAATTAAAAAATATCTGCATTTCGGAATTATAGTGTATTCGAGTGGAGTAATGTATTCTATGGATAATATAGAAATAGAAAATACTCTTTCAATCAAACAAAGATTTGAATTATTCCCATGTTCGTATTTTTAAAGTCAAGGGAATACAAATAATAGGAAATTTATTCCAACCGAATTCTTTCTAAAATTTCTATTTCGATGAACTGGCTCTTACCAAAGTTATATATGGACAATGAGGAACCGCGGAACCCTTTTTTTATTTATTTTTTTACCCCCCCTTTTTTATTTTAACTTTTTTCAAAGAGAAAATAGTTCTGTTATTTTATTAGTTATTAAGTGGATACACACTTTCTATAGGAAAGAAGATAGACATAGTAGTTGTCTAACGAGATACTACACATAATAAGATATTGCCGTTGCGTTGCTTTAGGCGAGTCACATATTACGTGCTTACCGCTTGTTTTATTATTTGAGTTTCTAAATTGGATTTATGCTTTCATTTCATATCATGGTTCAACCGTTAAAAATGGGTTGGGTTTTACTAATCTTTTCGAAATGGGAAAAAGTTTCCCATAGAACCCCTGAATCATCTGTCAACTATTTAATCAATTACTTCTTCGGATAGATGAAACAAAGAAAAAAAGTTGGGACGCTATGTACATTACATATATGTGATTGATATTCTATATATATGAAGATACATATTCATATTGTAGATTGATCCATATTAAACCTCTATCTTTATAGAGTAAAACTTTAGACACTACAATAATAGATAGTATGGTAGAAAGAAATAGATTTTTTTTTTCTTTCTACCATACAATCAGATTTCATAGAATACTGCTGATTCTAGTCCGATCATTTCATTTAAGAGTAAGACACGAAATTGAAATCCTTTTTCATTTTTTTCTTCCATCATTGCATTGATAAGAACTAAGAAGTCAAGTTTAAGTCAAATTAATCACTTTGACTTACCGTTTTTACGTAAATTATAAGTAAGAAGGCAGTAGGAACTAGAATGAACAGTGCAGTAGCAATAAATGCGACAATATTTACTTCCATAATCTCATCGTTGGATTTCTCTTTAATTCACAATAACTCGGGATTTAATCCCATAGAGATGATAAATCTTTCGTCGGTAAATTCAATGGTATAAATTACATCTCGATGATATCGAATCGGATCAATATCATGAATAACAATATCTCAGCTATCAAATCGATTCATCGTCGAGAATTGAATAGTATAACATAGGAAGATCTTTTATCCATACCAAATTCAAAAATTGTATTTCTGATCCAATCAAAAATTCCTTTACTTTTTTTTATTGGAAGAGTTTGTTTTCTTTCTTCGGCAGAACCTTTACTAAAAAAAAAAAAGAGAGATCCCTGTTAGGAATGAGATTATGTTTGTTATTTTGACTCCCTTTCACAGAAGAAATGAATTGATGTATTTTTGGATTTCTATCCATCGGGACTGACGGGGCTCGAACCCGCAGCTTCCGCCTTGACAGGGCGGTGCTCTGACCAATTGAACTACAATCCCAGGGAAAAAAAAAAGAGTACAGCATGCATATTCTTACGATTTCATTCAAACCCTTTTTCGATTTTAGATTAGAATCGTCTTGTTGTAACTGGCAGAGGCGGGACTGATATATTGATATCTATATGGATATGCACTTTGGCGAGATCGACACGGATTACTAGTAATCTGTTCGTTATTGCCAAATCGATTGAAAATCCATCTTTCAATGAATCGAGAAAAAAGACTTATTTACTTAACTTTTACTCCTTTCCTTAGACTTTATACTTACAAATCTTGATATGAATCTAGATTATTAGAAAAATCTGAATTTGTGGAAAAAATACGTAATAAAATAAATAGCGGTAGGGATGTATCAGATTTTTATTCTTCCGTATCAGAGCGCATCGGACATTTCCGGAGAACAACAAATGGTTACATCATTTCATGGTGGATCGGCGAATTATTGGGCCGAGCTGGATTTGAACCAGCGTAGACATATTGCCAACGAATTTACAGTCCGTCCCCATTAACCGCTCGGGCATCGACCCAGGAAGAATCAATTTTAAGTCTTTATTGATAATCCACGATCAACTTCCTTTCGTAGTACCCTACCCCCAGGGGAAGTCGAATCCCCGCTGCCTCCTTGAAAGAGAGATGTCCTGAACCACTAGACGATGGGGGCATACTTGCCCGACCGCCATTATACTATGTTCATAGTATGAACAGTTTTTTGAAATTGTCAATATAATGGAATGATATGACTCGATCAGAAGGATCTTTCCGTCTTTCATAATTCCATAGAATTTTTTGATTCATCATTTTAATTTATAAATTGTTCATTCCAATCGCCACTCTATAATTCTAAAAATAGAAAAAAAAAAAATAAGTAATACGAAAGAAAGATAGGATCCTTTCGGGGAATGATTGGTTTGCTGGAAAAGGCGAGGGGGTTAAACTTCATTTCTTTCACTTTCATTCATTGTTAAGATTCGGTGTTAAGATTCGGTGGGCATATTTCTATCTCACACTAAGCCGGTAAATTAAAAAACGATAATCAATCTGTAAATCTGGGAAGAGGGATAGGGATCAACAAGTTATTGAAAAATTGTTTTTCGATAAGAATTTGGTTGAGGGACAAATTGAATCCATTTATCAACGATTCGATGAATATCTTGGATCTATGTTGAATTGGTGGGTACATGTATCAATCAAATGAATTTCGTTATGATGAGGATCAATTCAATTAGAATCGGTTTTTAAAT